GAATCGATTTTTTTTTTTCACCCCTAACGCTAAATGAAACTTCTAGCCAAAAGAACATCAGTACGTTTTGGATAAATAAAATTCATGGTCTTCTTCTTATTAAGAATTATCCCAAATTTGAGCAGACACTAGATAGGTTTCGTATCAAATTATTTTCAACAAAAAAAGTACGTTCTTTATTTCCAGAACAAACACAAGAAAAAATTGATTCAGAAGATCAAATACTAATTTTAAAAATTTTATTTGATGTAGTTATAACGGATCCCAACGACCAAAGAATTAGAAAAAACTCTATTGGAATAAAAGAAATTAGTAAAAAAGTTCCTCGCTGGTCATACAACTCAATTACCGATTTAGGACAAAAAAAGAAAAACAGGGGCGAAACTGTAGCAGGGGCAATTCGTTCAAGAAAGTTCAAACATGTAGTTATTTTTACTGATAACCAGCCAAAGCCAAATACCTCTACGTATATTAATACAAAATATACTAAGAGTCCTAAGCAAGCAAAGAAAGTGAATTTGACCCATTATTCACAACAATCGGATTTTCGTCGAGGTCTAATCAAAGGCTCTATGCGCGCACAAAGACGTAAAACTATTACTTGGGAACTGTTTCAAGCAAATGTGCATTCCCCGCTTTTTTTGGACAGGCTAGACAAACCTTTTTTTTTTTCTTTTGATATTTCCGAACTGATGAAAGTAATTTTTAAAAATTGGATGTGGAAACAAAAAGACCAAAAACTTTCTGATTCTAAAATTGAAAAGCAAAAAAAAATTGATAACCAAGAGGAGGACAAAAGAGAAAACTACAAAAGAAAAGAAAAAGCAGAGATACCCATAGCAGAAATCTGGAATACATTTTTTTTTGCTCAAGTACTCAGAAGTTTTGTATTATTAACTCAATCGATTCTTAGAAAATATATTATATTACCTTCACTGATAATAGCTAAAAATATTGCTCGCATGCTCTTATTTCAAATTCCTGAATGGTCCGAGGATTTAAAGGATTGGAATAGGGAAATGTATGTAAAATGCACCCATAACGGTGTTCAATTATCCGAACGAGAATTTCCGAAAAACTGGTTAACAGAGGGTATTCAGATAAAGATCCTATTTCCTTTTTGCCTGAAACCCTGGCACAAATCTAAGCTACAATTCCCTCATAAAGATGCAATGAAAAAAAAAGGGGGACAAAAAAACAACGATTTTTGTTTTTTAACAGTTTGGGGAATGGAAGCGGAATTGCCTTTTGGTCCTCCCCGAAAAAGACCTTCGTTTTTTAAACCCATTTTCAAAGAACTAAAAAAAAAAATTAGACAATTGAAAACAAAGTCTTTAAGAGTTTTAAAAGAAAGAACAAAAATTTTTCAACAAATCGCAAAAGAAACAAAAAGATGGGTCATCAAAAGAATTCTATTACTAAAAGTAAAAGAACTTTCAAAAACAAACAAAATTCCATTATTTAGATTGCGAGAAATAGATGAATTGGGTGAAGATAAAAAAGATTTGATAATGAGTAATCAGATGATTCACGAATCGTCCATTCAAATTCGATCTATGGATTGGACAAATTTAGCACTGCCAAAAAAAAAAATAAAAGATCTGACTAATCGAACAAACATAATAAAAAAGAAAATAGAAAAAATTACAAAAGAAAAGAAAAAAAGACTGCTAACTTACGAAATAAATATTAGTTCGAACAAAACAAGTTATCGTCCTAAAATATTAGGAGCGTCAAAAAAGATTTGGCAAATATTAAAAAAAAGAAATACTCGATTAATTGGTAAATCATATTTTTTTATAAAATTTTTCATTGAAAGGATATACATAAAAATTTTTCTAGCTATTGTCAATATTCAAAGAATCAATGCAATTTTTTTTTTTGAATCACCAAAAAAAATCAAAATTATTGAGAAAAATATCCACAATAATGAAACAAATCAGGAAAGAATTAATAAAACAAGTAAAAATGGAATTCACTTTATTTCGACTATAAAAAAATTACTTTCTAAGGTTAGTAATAAGAATTCAAAGATTTCTTATGATTTCTCTTTTTTCTCACAATCACAAGCATATGTATTTTACAAATTATCACAAACCCAACTTATTCACTTTTATAATTTAAGATTTGTCTTTCAATATGACGGAACATCCCTTTTTCTTAAGAAGGAAATAAAAGATTATTTTAAAAAACAAGGAATATTTCATTACGAATTAAGACATGAATCTTTTTTGAATTTTGAAATGAATCAATGGAAAAACTGGTTAAAGGGTCATTATCAATATCAATCCGATTTATCTCGGATAAGATGGCCTATATTAGTACCACAAAAATGGCGAAATAGAGCCAATCAACACAGTATGGCTCAAAAGAAAGATTTAAACAAAAAGGATTCATATGAAAAAAATAGATTAACTCATTCCGACAAACAAAATTTTTTTGAAGCGAATCCATTACAGAATCAAAAAGATAATTTTAAAAAACACTATAGATATGATCTTTTATCATATAAATCTATTAATTATGAAGATAAGAAAGACTCGTATATTCATAAATCATTATTCCAAGTAAATAATAAAGAAGAAATCTTTTCTAATTCCAACATAAGGGAAGGCAAATTATTTGATATGTTGGGAGGTATCCCTATTAATAATTATCTAGAAGAAGATGATATTATGGATATGGATAAATTTTCGGATAGAAAATTTTTTGATTGGAGAATTCTCGATTTTTGTCTTAGAAATAAGGTTGATATTGAAGTCTGGGTTGATATTGGTACCAACAGGAATCAAAATACTAAGATTGGGGCCGATAAGTATCAAATAATTGATGAAATTAATAAGAAAGTTCTTTTTTATCTTACAATTCATGAAGATGAAGAAATTAAACCATCCAATCAAAAAAAGTTCTTTTTTGATTGGATGGGAATGAATGAAGCAATACTAAGTTGTCCTATATCAAATCTGGAGCTTTGGTTCTTCCGAGAATTAGTGCTATTTTTTAATGCATATAAAAAAAAACCGTGGATCATACCAATCAAATTACTTCTTTTCAGTTTTAAGGGAAATGAAAATGGGAATAAAAAAATAACTCGAAAGAAAAAGGAAGATCTTTTTATATCATCGAATCAAAAAAACTCTCTTGAATTATACAATAGAAGTAAAGAAGAAAAAGAACCCCCAGACCGAGGGAATCCTCGATCAGATGCACAAAACCAAGTAAGTCTTGGGTCAATTCTCTCAAACCAAGAAAAAGATGTTGAAGAAAATTCTTCGGGATCAGACATCAAAAAACGTAGAACGAAAAAACAATACAAGAACAACACAGAAGCAGAACTTTATTTCTTCCTAAAAAAGTATTTGCATTTTCAGTTGAGATGGGATTCTTTTTTAAATCAAAGAATAATAAATAATATCAAGATCTATTGTCTCCTGCTTCGACTGATAAATCCAAGAGAAATTGCTATATCCTCTATTCAAGGGGGAGAAATGGGTCTGGATATTTTGATGATTCATAAGGATTTCACTCTTACAGAATTGGTGAAAGGGGGAATATTTATTATCGAACCGCTTCGTCTGTCTGTAAAAAACGATGGACAGTTTTTTATATATCAAATCGTAGGTATTTCATTTGTTCATAAGAATAAGCGCCAAATTACTAAAAGATACCGAGAAAAAAGCAATGTTCATAAAAAAAAAAATTATGAATCCATTGCAAGACATCAAAGAATGACTGGAAATAGAGACAAAAAGAATTATGATTTGCTTGTTCCTGAAAATATTTTATTCCCCAACCGTCGTAGAGAATTGAGAACTCTGATTTGTTTCAATTGGAAGAATCAAAATGGTATTCAGAGAAATTCCGTATTTTGTAATAACGTAAAAAAAGGGAGTCACGTTTTGGATAAAAGCAAAGATCTTGCTAGAGAGAAAAAGAAACTAATTAAATTAAAGTTCTTTCTTTGGCCCAATTATCGATTAGAAGATTTAGTTTGTATGAATCGCTATTGGTTTAATACCAATAATGGCAGTCGTTTCAGTATGATAAGGATACATATGTATCCACGATTGCAAATTTGTTACTAGTACGTTTTTCTTATCGATCGCGTACCATACCTGGTATATGAAAACAAAGAGATGGACGCATGCCTTGTCTTACATTCCATTATGATACAGGATACCACTTTAAGGACATACGGATTGGTTAGATCTATAAATGAATTAACAGAATTTTTTTTTAGGTCTCGCCTTTTCTCTTTTGAAGAAATATACCATCCTTTTTTATCCCTAATCAAATCGAAAATGGGATTGATTGTTGATTGATTTTATCGGAAGTTCATAACGGCTTTAAGATGATTGTGTATATTCAATTCAAATGACTAACATTATTATTACTGATCAGTAAATTTCATATTAAAAGAAAGGGAAAAGAGGGTTTCGTTTTATGGTAAAAAATTCATTCATCTCAGTTACTTTTCAAGAAAAAAAAAAAGAAAACAGCGGGTCTGTTGAATTTCAAGTATTAAGTTTCACTAATAAGATACAAAGACTTACCTCCCATTTGGAATTGCACAGAAAAGACTATTTATCTCAGAGGGGTTTACGGAAAGTTCTGGAAAAACGCCAACGGCTACTTTCTTATTTGTCAAAGAAAAATAGAGTACGTTATAAAGAATTAATTAGTCAGTTGAATATCCGGGAGTCAAAAAATCGTTAATTTGAAAAAAAGAATTTTGAATTATTGAATTATTTGATTTATTAGATTTTGAATCTTGATAACTTCTTTTTGTTTTCAACAATTCATGTAAGAATGAATCGAGGAAAAACCAATGAGTATACTAGCTACAGGAAAAGACCTTATGAGAGTAAATATGGGACCTCACCACCCATCAATGCATGGTGTTCTTCGTCTCATCGTTACTCTCGATGGCGAAGATGTTATTGACTGTGAACCGATATTGGGTTATTTACACAGAGGGATGGAAAAAATTGCGGAAAACCGAACAATTATACAATATCTGCCTTATGTAACACGTTGGGATTATTTAGCTACTATGTTCACAGAAGCAATAACTGTAAATGGACCAGAACAGTTGGGAAATATTCAAGTACCTAAAAGGGCCAGCTACATCAGAGTAATTATGTTGGAGTTGAGTCGTATAGCCTCTCATCTGTTATGGCTCGGCCCTTTTATGGCAGATATTGGTGCACAGACTCCCTTCTTCTATATTTTCAGAGAAAGAGAATTAGTATATGACCTATTCGAAGCTGCCACCGGTATGAGAATGATGCATAATTATTTTCGTATCGGAGGGATAGCGGCCGATTTACCCCATGGCTGGATAGAGAAATGTTTGGATTTCTGTGATTATTTTTTAACGGGGGTTGTTGAATATCAAAAACTTATTACACGAAACCCTGTCTTTTTAGAACGAGTTGAAGGAGTAGGCATTTTTGGTGGAGAAGAAGCAATAAATTGGGGTTTATCAGGACCAATGCTACGAGCGTCTGGAATAGAATGGGATCTTCGTAAAGTGGATCATTATGAGTGTTACGACGAATTTGATTGGGAAGTCCAGTGGCAAAAAGAAGGAGATTCATTAGCTCGTTATTTAGTCCGAATCGGTGAAATGACAGAATCCGTAAAAATTATTCAACAGGCTTTGGAAGGAATTCCGGGGGGGCCCTATGAGAATTTAGAAATCCGATGCTTTGCTAGAGAAAGCGATCCAGAATGGAATGATTTTGAAGATCGATTCATTAGTAAAAAACCTTCTCCTACTTTTGAATTACCGAAACAAGAACTTTATGTGAGAGTCGAAGCCCCAAAAGGAGAATTGGGAATTTTTCTGATAGGAGATCAAAGTAGTTTTCCTTGGCGATGGAAAATTCGACCACCGGGTTTTATCAATTTGCAAATTCTTCCTCAGTTAGTTAAAAGAATGAAATTGGCGGATATTATGACGATACTAGGTAGTATAGATATCATTATGGGAGAAGTTGATCGTTGAAATGATAGTCGATACAACAGAAGTACAAGATATTAATTCTTTTTCCCGATTGGAATCCTTAAAAGAGCTCTATGGGACCATACGGGTGTTTGCCCCTATTTTGACTCTTGTATTAGGAATCACAATAGGTGTACTAGTAATTGTGTGGTTAGAAAGAGAAATATCTGCAGGAATACAACAACGTATTGGCCCTGAATACGCCAGCCCTTTCGGAATTCTTCAAGCTTTAGCAGATGGAACAAAACTACTTTTCAAAGAGAATCTTCTTCCAGCTAGAGGAAATACTCGTTTCTTCAGTATTGGACCATCTATAGCAGTCATATCAATTCTACTAAGTTATTCAGTAATTCCTTTTAGTTATCACCTTGTTTTAGCTGATCTCAATATTGGTATTTTTTTATGGATTGCCGTTTCAAGTATTGCTCCTATTGGACTTCTTATGTCAGGATATGGATCAAATAATAAATATTCGTTTTTAGGTGGTCTGCGAGCTGCTGCTCAATCGATTAGTTATGAAATACCATTAACTTTATGTGTTTTATCAATATCTCTACGTGCGATTCGCTAAAATATAAGCTTTGCTTTTCCTTCTAGAAAAAAAAAGAAATTAAATGGATATCCGCATTTTTTTTTTTATCCATTTATTTATTCTTTAGGTTAATAAAAAAATTAGATAGTTATATATGAGTGAAAGAAAACAACTTCTAAATTCGCAGTAAAAGCAGATTGAGTCTCATTTCCTATGTACAAGAGTTAAGTGAAAGTAAACAAAAGTGGAAGATGCCCTTTACCCCAAGATTAGTTGATTGGTCATCCTAGCTTGAAGCGGGCTCAAAAGTCAACCGTATGGAGTTTTCACTATATGTTTGAATGTATTACAATACATATATTAACGAACGGGGGATTGAAAAAAAAAATGGGTGGATAATAAGGAACACTAAAATACACACAAAGAGTTAGTAATGGAGATTATGTAAATTAACGAAAAAGATACGTCCGCATAACATAAAAAGAATACTAATTGGGGCTTTAAGTTGGTAGAAATGATCAGGCAGTACTCCCCACAATTCCGATTCAGAGTATGCTCCTATCCCCCAATTAAAGAAATTACTATCGGGAACGAAATAACCCTTTCCTTTTTTGAGGCCCCCTTTTTCTCAGAAAGAAGAAGAGGAACAAAAAAACATAGAAAAAAAAATAAAATTACAATAAAAAGAAAAGCTATTTTTTTCTTATTTCTTTCCTATCTTCATAGTATTTCTTTCCTATCTTCATAGAAAGAAAAATTGTGTCATGATTCATGAACTAATGTAATGTCTAATTTTTTTTTCGTAATCAAAAAAAAATGATGGCTCGAAATATCAATAGATATTTCTACAAAGAGTATTTTATTGAAGGATTTATTAAGTTATTACTCACCCCAAAAAAGTTGAAGGATGAGATCGATTCAGAAATGCTTTTTGATTTATTCTTATAGCAGACAGAATTCCATTGGTATAATTGGGGACCTTCCACGAGTCTATCTATGCTATAACCATATCAAGATAACGAATACTTGCCCGGTCCTTACATTTATTTGTGGCCCTGAGGAGCCGTATGAGGTGAAAATCTCATGTACGGTTTTGTAATAGCGATGGGAACAGTAATGTTATCACCGACTATGATTATCTAATAGTTCAAGTACAGTTGATATAGTCGGGGCGCAATCAAAATATGGTTTTTGGGGGTGGAATTTGTGGCGTCAACCTATAGGGTTTATCGTTTTTCTAATTTCTTCCCTAGCAGAATGCGAAAGATTACCTTTTGATTTACCAGAAGCAGAAGAAGAATTAGTAGCAGGCTATCAAACCGAATATTCGGGGATCAAATTTGGTTTATTTTACGTTGCTTCCTATCTAAATTTATTAGTTTCCTCATTATTTGTAACAGTTCTTTACTTGGGCGGTTGGAATCTTTCACTTCCGTACATATTTGTTCCTGAGTTATTTGAAATAAATAAAGCGGATGGAATCTTTGGAACGACAATTGGTATCTTTATTACATTAGCTAAAACTTATTTGTTCTTGTTCATTTCTATCACAACAAGATGGACTTTACCTAGACTAAGAATGGACCAATTATTAAATCTTGGCTGGAAATTTCTTTTACCTATTTCTCTCGGTAATCTATTATTAACAACCTCTTCCCAACTCCTTTCACTGTAGACAAAAAAGGGATACTATATTCACGGCTTACCTCAAACAAGAGAAAGAAAAAATTTATTCATAGATATTCCCGATATGCTCCCTATGGTAACTGGGTTCATGAATTATGGTCAACAAACAGTACGAGCTGCAAGGTACATTGGTCAAAGTTTCATGATTACCTTATCCCAAGCAAATCGTTTCCCTGTAACTATTCAATATCCTTATGAAAAATTAATAACATCGGAGCGTTTCCGCGGTCGAATCCATTTTGAATTTGATAAATGTATTGCTTGTGAAGTCTGTGTTCGTGTATGTCCTATAGATCTGCCTGTTGTTGATTGGAAATTGGAAACTGATATTCGAAAGAAACGATTGCTTAATTACAGTATTGATTTCGGAATTTGTATTTTTTGTGGTAACTGCGTTGAGTATTGTCCAACAAATTGTTTATCAATGACTGAAGAATATGAACTTGCTACTTACGACCGTCACGAATTGAATTACAATCAAATTGCTTTAGGTCGTTTACCAATGTCAGTAATTGACGATTTTACAATTCGAACAGTTTTGAATTCGTCTCAAAGAAAAAACGGGTAAATCTCTTTATTATTGGAAATTACTAGGGTTCCGTGTTGGTATAAAGGAATAAGGTCTTTCTCTTTGTTTGGTACAAATCCCAACTATAGATTGGATTATGAGAAGTACAAATTAATTTGTATTGAAAGTCTGTTAATATATCCACAATTTTTTCGAAATATAGACTTTCAATTTCCAACTGCCATTTCCAATAAAGAAAAGAACGAAATTGATCCAATAACTGTACCCACATCAATTCACACCTATTAGATTTGAATTGAATTCAATCGGGAATGCCTCATAAAAAAAAATTGCCTGGTCGGTTCAATAAGGTCATGAAAAAACATTTCGATTTATTTATCTCTTATTTTAATATAATGGATTTGGCTGGACCAATACATGATTTTCTTTTAGTTTTTCTAGGATCGGGTCTTATATTAGGAGGTCTGGGAGTGGTATTACTTACCAACCCGATTTATTCTGCCTTTTCATTGGGATTTGTTCTTATTTGTATATCCTTATTCTATATTCTATCAAATTCGCCTTTTGTAGCTGCTGCACAGCTCCTTATTTATGTAGGAGCTGTAAATGTTTTAATCATATTTGCTGTAATGTTCATGAATGGTTCAGACTATTCCAACGATTTTCATTTGAATCTTTGGACTATTGGGAATGGAGTTACTTCTCTGGTTTGTACAAGTATTTTTTTGTCCTTACTCACTACTATTCTAGATACGTCGTGGTACGGGATTATTTGGACTACACGATCCAACCAGATTATAGAGCAAGATTTGATAAGTAACAGTCAACAAATTGGAATTCATTTATCAACCGACTTTTTTCTTCCATTTGAACTCATTTCCATCATTCTTTTAGTTGCTTTGATAGGTGCAATTGCCGTAGCTCGTCAGTAAAAAATCTTTATAACTAGCAACAGCAATCAAAATTCGACTTTTCTGTGTTATCACATCTATTTGCCTTCAATTCGATTTGAATACTGTTTCATGTATAAATCAAATAGAAGTTTATGGATTTGATCTATTAGCAATATATTCTTTTGTTCTATACTTGTTAGATTATAAGTAATCAAATCACTTGACTTATTGTTCATATTGAAATGAATCGAAATTGGTACGGAGTTGGTCAATGATGCTCGAGCATGTACTTATTTTGAGTGCTTATTTATTTTCTATTGGTATCTATGGATTGATCACGAGCAAAAATATTGTCCGGGCCCTGATGTGTCTTGAACTTATACTAAATGCGGTTAATATAAATTTTGTAACATTTTCCGATTTTTTTGATAGTAGGCAATTAAAAGGAGATATTTTCTCAATTTTTGTTATAGCTATTGCAGCCGCTGAAGCAGCTATCGGATCAGCTATTGTTTCGTCAATTTATCGTAACAGAAAATCGATTCGTATCAATCAATCGACTTTGTTGAATAAATAAAATAGTATTTCAAAATCAGAATATTCATAAATTCAAATTAGCATCTATAATACGTCCTAACCTCGATCATATCGGCGAAAACGTAAAAAATCAAAGTATCTTTGTTCCCTCTTATCAGTTGATCCAGAAATGGATTGATTCCAAAATTCTGGTAAATCGTTGATTGATCTGGTGTTTCAATATATGATTCATTTCCAAAATTACTAGATCGAAAATTTATGAATTCAGAAATGGATAGATTCAATGTCACATTCAGTAAAGATTTATGATACATGTATAGGGTGTACTCAATGTGTCCGAGCATGTCCCACGGATGTATTAGAAATGATACCCTGGGACGGATGTAAAGCTAAACAAATTGCTTCTGCTCCAAGAACGGAGGATTGTGTTGGTTGTAAGAGATGTGAATCCGCCTGTCCAACGGATTTCTTGAGTGTTCGAGTTTATTTATGGCATGAAACAACTCGAAGCATGGGTCTAGCTTATTGATATTGATACGTTCCAAAAAACCCCACTTGAATCTATTTTGAATACATTTTTTTTACTTACTGATTACCGACAAAACCCCGTACTCGAAAAATAAAAAAAAAAAATTAAGAATATATATTCTATTTTTCGAGCACGGTTTTGTCTGGTTCGAGTGTATCTTGCCTTTACCACGAACTTTTTTCCTTGGTTAACAATAATTGTAGTTTTTCCGATAGCCACGGGTTTTTTCATTTTCTTTCTCCCTCATAGAGGAAATAAGGTGACTAGGGGGTATACTATATATATATGCGTGCTAGAACTCCTTCTAACGACCTATGCCTTCTGTTATCATTTTGAATTGGACGATCCATTAATACAACTCGCAGAGGATTATAAATGGATCGATTTTTTTGGTTTTTACTGGAGATTGGGAATAGATGGACTTTCCCTAGGACCCATTTTATTGACGGGATTTATCACCACTTTAGCTACGTTAGCGGCTTGGCCAGTTACTCGGAATTCCCGATTATTCTATTTCCTGATGTTAGCAATGTATAGCGGTCAAATAGGATCATTTGCTTCTCGTGACCTTTTACTTTTTTTCATCATGTGGGAATTAGAATTAATTCCTGTTTATCTACTTCTATCAGCATGGGGTGGAAAGAAACGTCTTTATTCAGCTACAAAGTTTATTTTGTACACTGCAGGGGGTTCCGTTTTTCTATTAATAGGAGTTTTGGGTATCGGTTTATATGGTTCCAATGAACCAACATTAAATTTTGAAATATTAGCTAATCGATCGTATCCCGTGGCACTGGAAATACTATTCTATATTGGATTTCTTATTGCTTTTGCTGTCAAATCACCGATTATACCCTTACATACATGGTTACCGGACACCCATGGGGAGGCCCATTACAGTACTTGTATGCTTCTGGCCGGAATCTTATTAAAAATGGGAGCATATGGCTTGGTTCGGATCAATATGGAACTATTACCGCACGCTCATTCTCTATTTTCTCCCTGGTTAATCATAGTAGGTACAATGCAAATAATTTATGCAGCTTTAACATCTCCTGGCCAACGCAATTTAAAAAAAAGAATCGCCTATTCCTCTGTATCTCATATGGGTTTCATAATTATAGGAATTGGCTCGATAACTGATACAGGACTCAGCGGAGCCATTTTACAAATAATTTCTCATGGGTTTATTAGCGCTGCACTTTTTTTCTTAGCAGGAACGAGTTATGATAGAATACGTCATGGTTATCTCGACGAAATGGGCGGACTGGCTATACCAATTCCAAAGATATTCACGCTATTTAGTGTCTTATCAATGGCTTCGCTTGCATTACCGGGCATGAGTGGTTTTGTTGCGGAATTGATAGTATTTTTTGGAATAATTACTAGCCAAAAATATTTTTTAATAGCAAAAATACTGATTACTTTTGTAATGGGAATTGGAATGATATTAACTCCTATTTATTCATTATCTATGTTACGGCAAATGTTTTATGGGTACAAGCTATTTAATGGCGTAAACTCTTATTTTTTTGATTCTGGACCACGGGAATTATTTGTTTTGATCTCTATTCTTCTACCCGTACTTGGTATTGGTATTTATCCGGATTTCGTTCTGTCACTATCAGTGGACAAGGTCGAAGCTATTCTATCTAATTTTTTTATAGAGAATTTTCATGAATAAAAAAAGAAAAAATAAATTTGAATTGTAACAAAACCCCTTTTGGGTTTGTGAGAACCTTTTGAATCACTCCACTACTTGATTCAAAAGGTTCTCGGCGGTTTCCACTCAGTTTCGTTTATATATATGCGCCATCCTATGTTTGTCTTCATCAGGCCCTTTCTTTTCTTCAATTTGCAATTCAATTAGATGAGAATTGTTAATTAAATGAACCATAACTATGTAACCCTATTCCTAATAGATTGACCCCGAAATAACATATCCAAATTATAACAAAGCCCATAGAAGCCACAATTGCGGAATTAAAACCTTCCGATTTTTTATTTGTTCGAGTATGGAAATAAATCCCGAATATAGTCCAAGTAATAAATGCCCAAGTTTCCTTTGGATCCCAATTCCAATATGATCCCCATGCCTCATTAGCCCATACTGCGCCTGAAAGAATACCTATGGTTAAAAAGATAAATCCTAGACTAATAATATGATAACTCCAATGATCCAATTGTTGAATCAATTGATACCTGTAATAATTTCTAGCAGAAAAAAAATAAGTATTTAGTAAAACATTGGTTTTTGCATTCATGTATTGTATTTCACCGAAGGAAAATGACTCAGTTACAGTTCCATTTAATAATTTATTGCTTTTACCAAAAATCCTTATCACTTTTCGAAATGTAATGACTAGAAGAGCTGTGGATAATAATGATCCGCATAAAAGAGCTGCATAGCCGAATACCATCATACTTACGTGCATCATTAACCACTGAACTTGTAGAGCGGGCACTAATATTTCGGATTGATGCATTTTGGTTAACAAACACGAAGTTGCAAAGCCTTGGGTAAAAATAGCACTTGGCGCGGTTATTGCGCTTAAATGATTTTTATGTTTTAAAATCCTATGAATAATGGAGAAACTCCATGACAGAAAGATTAATGATTCATATAAATCACTTAATGGGAAATGCCCCGAATAAATCCAACGAATTACTAATAATCCTGTTAGACAGAAAAGGGTAGCTATCATCCCCTTTTCTGATGAATTATATAGTCCTACGATTTCATCGACTAATAAGGTTATTAAATGGATTGTAATTCCAATTGAAATGACCGAAAACGATATATGAGTTAATATATGTTCTAAAGTTGAAAATATCATAAATAAAAAATGAAATTAAAAGGAAAAAGTGAAAGTCTCTCGAGTATACGGAATGGAAGTCGGAAATTCAATTCATTTTCATTATAGGGCTTTTCTATTTTATATATCTTTTAGAAGATGTTATGCCGCCACTCGGATTCGAACCGAGATGCTCTAGCACTGCTTCCTAAGAGCAGCGTGTCTACCGATTTCACCATAGCGGCTTGCTAGAAATAATAATAACTTATTTTTATTTAATCGTCGAGATGGAAAGTGAAAGAGAAAGTTTCAATGAAATACTTTTGGTTTTTAGGAAGCATTCAATTGATGAATAAAAACTTGTTTCAATCTCTATTGAAACAGTCTCTTTTTTATCGTTTTATTTAGTTATTTAAGGTTTCAGTTTTATTTAACTTAACAATAACATATTCTTTTTCTTTTTTATGGATCACGATCACAATTTAAGCATAATATCCAATAATTCAAAAAATTTGATTTAATTTGCATAACTTTTGTCTTGTGATAATCGTTAGGTTTTTTTCAGTATGAATTTGTCTTAGGGTTTATCAAACCAATTAGGTATCGAGCTATACATATTATATAAAAGAATTTCGATTTCTATTGTCCTACTTCAAAAATTTATTTCTAAATCCGAATTCTAAAAATCGATATTTTTAGATTGATCCTCCCTTTCAAACATAGGAGTCTTTTATTACTTAGAAATTGCATACTATTCGTATAGAAATTAGAAATACGCCGAAATGGCGAAAGACGCTTTTCTCATTCTCACTTGGAGTGATGATTCAGAAAGTTAAAAAAAAAGTATAATTCAAAATTAGTTTCAACAACTCATTGCTTTTGTCTAAAGATTTCAATTTATGCTATAGAATAGCATAAATTGAAATAGAAAAGGAGAAATATAAAAAAAAAAAAAGAAAAGACAAAACAAAACCTTTATTATTGTCTTATTTATAAGTGGGTGGGTGATGGGGAAATTAAGAATCCCCATCCCGGGAATGAAAAGCATATTCAAATACAAATAAAGGCAAAACTCTCAATTTTTTATTCTTTTTTTTTTTCAAATAAAAAAAAGTACCGATTCAGTAGCCAAATCCATTGGTTCAAAACAGTAGGGAATGGAAATTATTATTTATTACTTACTTTTTCTATTTCTATTTTTTTTACTTCTATTTTTCTATTCTATATTAAAAAATGGAATCGAAATTCAAAACGAAATCGGCTCGTTTTTGGAGTCAGGTGGATGCGGATTCCAATTATTCCAACGTTTTATTAATTATTTGTCGTACAAAAAACTTTTTGAATTCCCGGTCGAAAGGGATTTCGCTAACGAAAAAGCTTTCCGCGCTGCCCAATATCCCCCTTTTTTCCAAATATTTTTACGAATACGTTTTTTTAATATAGAACTACGTTTTTTTGGAACTGCCATTCAAAAAATAAAAAGTTATTCATTACAAAAATTGGATGTGAAAGACATCTATTGTTTAAAACAAATCATTTTTTTTTTTTCAATTCCTATTCCATACAATATCTGAGGCAAAATAATTTGTATTTCGGAGTTATTTGTGATACCTTTCTATCGCTGTGTCTTTTTGGGATGTTACATTTGTACATAAAAAATACATATCGAACAAGCTTAAGAACCCTTACCTACCAAATAAAAACCTTGAATCTTTTTCTTTTTTCTTTTCTAGTAATTCTAATAATTGGTTATTAAATACCATTTATTAGAATAGAACACAATCAATCAGTCCCGAATTAAACTCGTTAATTATTCTGAATAAACAAACAAAAATACCTAGTTCTTTTTTTATTAGGCAAAGTTATGGGACATCCGATGATTGATATCAAAATAAAGTACTTCTTTTTTTTTGTCCAATTTTTTAGTCTTGATATATGTCCATAAATTTTTGTAATAGGGAATAATAATGGAAATTGGAATTTGCTGCTACGTTTTCCTAAAAATCTTACAAAAATCTTACTTAGTATAAACTTAGTATAAAAGGATTCGTTATTTTTCACTTTGCAAATTTTTGAAGTAGTTGAGAAAGGTTCAAACTAACTACGAATAGAAAATTCCATTTTAGTTTCAGTTGCTTTTTTAATACTTTAGTAATCTCTTTTAAAAGAGATAAGAACCGGTGAATCAGAAACAATTAATTAAGAATAAAAAAATTATTATTTTTATGGAACATACATATCAATATTCTTGGATCATACCTTTCGTTCCGCTTCCAGTTCCTATGTTAATAGGGGTGGGACTTCTACTTTTTCCAACGGCAACAAAAAATCTTCGCCGTATTTGGGCTTTTCCTAGTATTTTTTTGTTAAGTATAGTTATGATTTTTTCGGTCGATCTATCTATTCAGCAAATAAATAGGAGTTCTATCTATCAATACATATGGTCTTTGACCATCAATAATGATTTTTCTTTCGAGTTCGGACACTTTATTGATCCGCTTACTTCTATTATGTCAATATTAATCACCACAGTTGGAATTCTGGTTCTTTTTTATAGCGACAATTATATGTCTCATGATCAAGGATATTTGAGATTTTTTGCTTATATGAGTTTTTTTAATACTTCAATGTTGGGATTAGTTACAAGTTCGAATTTGATACAAATTTATATTTTTTGGGAATTGGTTGGGATGTGTTCTTATCTATTAATAGGGTTTTGGTTCACACGACCTAGTGCGGCAAGTGCTTGTCAAAAAGCCTTTGTAACTAATCGTGTAGGGGATTTTGGTTTATTATTAGGAATCTTAGGTCTTTATTGGACAACGGGTAGTTTCGAATTTCGGGATTTGTTCGAAATATTCAATAACTTGATTTATAATAAGGAGGTTAACTTTTTATTTGTTACTTTGTGTGCCTTTCTATTATTTGGCGGCGCAGTTGCTAAATCCGCACAATTTCCCCTTCATGTATGGTTACCTGATGCCATGGAGGGGCCTACTCCTATTTCGGCTCTTATCCACGCCGCTACTATGGTAGCAGCGGGAATTTTTCTTGTAGCTCGTCTTCTTCCACTTTTCATAGCGATACCATACATAATGAATCTAATATCTTTTATAGGTATAATAACAGTATTATTAGGAGCCACTTTAGCTCTTGCTCAAAAAGATATTAAGAAAAGTTTAGCCTATTCTACAATGTCTCAATTGGGTTATATGATGTTAGCTCTAGGTATGGGGTCCTATCGAGCCGCTTTATTTCATTTGATTACTCATGCTTATTCGAAAGCCTTGTTGTTTTTAGGATCCGGATCAATTATTCATTCAATGGAAGCTCTTGTTGGATACGCTCCAGATAAAAGCCAGAACATGGCTCTTATGGGCGGGTTAAGAAAGCACGTGCCAATTACAAAAACTGCTTTTTTATTAGGTACACTTTCTCTTTGTGGTATTCCACCTCTTGCTTGTTTTTGGTCCAAAGATGAAATTCTTAATGATAGTTGGTTATATTCACCGATTTTCGCAATAATTGCTTCTTTCACAGCCGGATTAACTGCATTTTATATGTTTCGGGTTTATTTACTTACTTTTGAAGGACATTTAAACGTTCGTTTTCAAAATTACAGTGGCAAAAAAGGAAATTCCTTCTATTCAATATCTCTATGGGGTAAAGAAAAGCCAAAATCGATTAAAAAAAGTTTTCCTTTAGTTGCTTTATTAAAAATAAATAATAATGAAAGGGAAAGGACTTCTTTTTTTTCGAAGAAAACATACCGAATGGATACTCATGTAACAAAAATGCCTTTTCTTACTATTTTTCCTTTTGGTCCTACAAAGACTTTTTTTTATCCCCATGAATCGGACAATACTATGCTATTCTCTATGCTTATATTAGTCTTATTCCCTTTGTTTGTTGGAGCCATAGGAATTCCCTTTAATCAAGAAGGAAACCATTTGGATATCTTAGCAAAATTGTTAACTCCGTCTATAAATCTT